ACTGGTACCGTAGAGAAGTGGCCATAAACTGGAGAGTCTTGACCAATTCGAAAGATCATTCGATGTAGTTGAAATAATTGAATTGGATGTTGTTTGGTCAAGTAACGGAAACTCAATGAAATTCATAACTGTCTCAATGTAATCTTTTCCTTCCTTTTTATTTTGATTGTCTGAATATTCAGCTAAGACCATTCTAATGCTCCTTTTCGCCATGCATAAACTGAACCAACAATTGGGATAAGTACGAAAATTAAAGCTTCTATAAATACAGATATACCCAATACATCGAAACTCATTGCCCATGGATAAAGAAAGACTGTTTCAACATCAAAAACAACAAAAACTAGAGCAAACATGTAATAGCGTATTCGGAATTGTAACCAAGCATCCCCCATGGGTTCTATACCTGATTCATAACTAGAGAGCTTCTCTGGTCCTTCACTAATAGGCGCTAAAACTCCGGAAATAAAAAATGCTAAGATGGGAATAATGCTTGATATTATCAGAAATACCCAGAAAATATCATATTCGTGAAGCAGAAACATAAATGTACTCCTATTAATGTGGAATAGGCTGAATTATTCCATTCGAATTGGAATTGTCAATTCATCCAGAACTTCAACTTCTTAGGCGAAACAAGAACTGATTTTGTTTGATCAAATCAATGGGACATGTCTTGTTTAAAGATTCATTCAACAGAATCCCACTTACTTTTTTTTTTTTTATTTTAATTCCATTTAGATATGATTATGATATAGACATAAGATGCTCTTACACAAACAAAACTCTCTCACTTTATCTCGGTTTCTCTATATTGGTTTCTCTAATTAAATACTATTATTTAATTATAGTAATATAATTCATAGTAACACTATAATATAATTTTAACTATATTATGGTTATAACAGAATTATAACTATGTTATATAGTTATATATTGATTATATATATGAAATACATAGTATGAAATGAGATAATAGTGATATAATGTAATGAAAATTACAAAATTTCATTGGTTATATAGAGGAAAATGTCTAGGGATTTCTAGTATATTATACTTAAATTAAAGTATTTTTTCTTTTCATAAAAATTCAGGTAGAAGATCATTGCTTCTATTGATTCGATACGAATACGTAAACATAATCTAATGCATCGAACGATCATATTTTTTCTCCTTTCCTTAGTCCTAGATTTCATTTCTATTTTTATTAATTGATTTGATTCAATCCGCGTTGAGTTGTGAGGAACCTTTACATATAGCAACTCATATCTTTCTATACTAAAAAAATTTGAAACTTTGAACTTGTACTATCCCACTGACCCTATCAGAAATAAAAAAAAAAGATCGAGTTATTCCACTAGAATTAGAATGAAAGAATGATTCCATTTCGGACCAATCTCTAGTACTAAAGAAAGATAAAAAGATCGCGGTTTGGAATGAACCAAAAGACTTGTTTGTTTTTTGTTACGACAATAAAACTTAGTAAGACCGACCAATGGGTTAGGTTTCGCTACAATAAAAAGGTTTGTTTTACAGCAAACCCACGCTACAAAATGAAAGATAACACAGATTGGTATAATTGACGGAATCATAAATGATCTACACTACATATAGGGTACTTCTAGTCTAATACAAAGAAGTACACATTATCGAACGATTCGACAGACCAAATTCCCCAACCAACTCAACTCATAGAATATAGAATAAGTAAGGTTGATACATTTAGGAACAATTCATTATCTCTGAAACAATCAATTGGTCTTGTTGTTTTGCCAAAAAGCGATTAGTCAGAGGACTTCTACAAATACAAGACCAAAAAAAGAATAGGTTTTAGATCCATGTGACTTAGGATTTTATTTGTTTGGGTCAGGTTGGAGTTTTTAGGCAGCATCGTGTCATGATTTTACCTTCCTAAATTAACTTATATTGGGTATACCAACACAAAAGTGTATCACTAACTCTTTGATCATGGACAGGAAAAGAGGAAAAAGTCATATGTAATTCATCCACGAAAATTAATGAAGAAGTATGGGTATTTTATCCGAGATTTTACAAATACCGTTTTGATTTATTGAAATGAATTGTTGTTGTTTTTATTTTCGTCTTCCTATGTACTTACATCAACATGTGGTAATGCTTTCGTTTCTATGGACCAAGCAACAGGCCAGTCCATAAACAAGTACTAATGAGGAAATAAAACCTATACTAAATACTAAACTAAAATAGAATGTCTATACAAAAATAGAATGTATTAGGGCTATACGGACTCGAACCGTAGACCTTCTCGGTAAAACAGATCAAACTTATTATTATCGAAATGATTCGAACTGTTTCAAAGACCCAACATGCATTTTGTTGCATTGGGCTCTTTCATTAACTGATGTAAATGATCAGTTAGTCCACCATATTTTGTCTTTCCTTTCTTTACAGGAAGATAAGAAGATAATGAGATGGCTCCATGTGCTCTGATTCATTATTTATATTCTGATCCAGGAACAAT